AGTCTCCGATTCATATTTCGTCGACCAATCCTTCCTAATTCACATCTTTGTTGAAAGAATTTTTTTTGTAATTCCTTACATAAGGATTCAGAAAATACCGGATCTCCGCCTACACAAGCAAATTGTTGATAAAACTCCAAAATGGCATTTTCTTTTGACCCAATTTTTTTTTTCTCTTTCTCATTCAGGAAAGACAAGAAAATCTCAGGATAGCAAACATTCTCTAGAATTTCTCTTAGATTCGAACCCATAGCTGATGATAGAACTAGAATAGATATTTTCTGTTTCCTACTCACACGAGCCCATATCCTTGCTTTTCGATCAATCTCTAATTCTAATCTTCCTCCCCAATCTGATATTATGGTCCCGGTATAGACCGAAATTCCGTTATGGTCCAATTCTGACCGGTAATAGATACCGGGACTTTGCAATATTTGATTGATCACAATTCTGTATATTCCATTTACTATAGAAGTTCCCAGGGAATTCATTAAAGGAATGTTTCCAATAAAAAGAGTTTGTTCTTGCATATCCCTACTGGTTTTCCAAATTAATCCCGCGGATACATATAATTCAGAAGAATATGTGAGTGATTCATATACAGCATCTCTTTCTTTTATCAAAGGTTCTACCAATTGATATGTTTCCACAAATAATTGAAATTCAATTTCTTGATCTGTATCTTCAATTTTTGGAAACTTATAAAGTTCTTCTGTTAAGCCCTGATCAATGAATCTACAAAATCCTTCAAATTGTATCTGATTAAACCCAGGTATTGTAGACATTCCCTCATTTCCATCCCCGAGCATTTTGAATTTCCCTTTTCTCAAAAAATTCCATTATTGAACCATTCTTCATCAAATCATATGGATTGATTTAGCAATGATGGAATTTCTATTTTGTTTACTGAATCGCATGAAATTTGACTCACCCCGTATATGGAATGTATGAAATGCATATGAACGGAGGAATAAAGACAATTTTCTATTCAAATTGGAATTTGGAACAGATAGAAAATCGAAAGGAATTAATAAATGCCACTTAGGCTTATGGAGTTTTGGATAGAATATCAAAAAAAAAGTGATTCCATTTCTACCATTATTATGATATTACATACTCTAATCCGATTGGGTACCAGAAAAAGAAATGGATTCGGATTTCATCTGTTCGATGATATAAAGACATTATAATCATCAAAAATATAGAGTTGATATTTTTTTAGCACTTAACTTTTTCACGGATTCTATTGTTCAACAAATGATTCGCATAAAAGAGAGATACTTTTATTTTACCTTTTTTTCTTTTTTTAGTAGAATACGATTGAAGGGCGTAACATAGTAATAAAGTTTGTATTTATTAACCATGTGTAGATAGCTATCTATGTTTCCTCCTTTATTTAAGTTCTATTCGGGACAGCGCGTGCTATGCTATATCAAAATTTCCATTTTCTATTCCATCTATTGAATGAAAAATTGAAGCACTACAATTTACTAATAATTCTCTAGAGTCATCATATATAGATATGATATCCAATTAGATATTTGTATAACAATTTATGTTCTGGGGTTTACATATACTTCTATTTGCTGTTATAATGGAAATTGGAAAGGATTTTTTTTTATGGAAAAGAATCAATACTGATTAGTTATGTATCAATTTGGATTTTCTTATATAATTAGAATTAGGATTAAGAAAAGACAATTTTGGATTCAAATCCAAGAATCGTTCATGAATTTACAGTCCCATTTAATAGTTAATGGTTCCAATTTGTCCTAAATTTTGGCTTTTGGGACTGAAAAACCACATTTGGTTTTTCAATTTTTCAATATCAATATAAAAAAGAGAGGGAAAATTTTTAGATATTTCGTTTTTGAGATACTATACATACAACCGAAGGGATGGATCCAATCCAAAAAACGAAGGATTTTTTTCTTTTCGGGCAGGGGTTAAATTTAAGAAAACGGGATTCAAGATGCAAGTCCAATAAAAAAAGAAGTTTCGGAATCCCCCACTCGACGCAAACAAAGGGAGACTTTTTTCATCTATTTTGTAGGGTATCATACATTTTGGCGGCATGGCCGAGCGGTAAGGCGGGGGACTGCAAATCCTTTTTCCCCAGTTCAAATCCGGGTGTCGCCTGATCAAGAAAAAACTCGAAATCTCTTATTTCGTTTTGCTGATATAACTCGCTGAATTTTTCCCCAGCAGAAGCAAACAAAGTAAAAGGACTCTTGAGACTTGCTTGCTTGGTTCGAAACATCTGGAAGTTTGGCTCTCGAAAGCTAAAGTGCTCTAAATCCTTGCCTCTAGGATTCAAGGACAGATGAATGGTGGAAGGGCTCTCATATAAAGATTTATTGATTCCCTTCCACTACTAATGTAGTGTTTAATTACCGGGTCCTGAATTCGATTGGATAGCCCCACGGAAAATCGAATTAGTGGTTGTGGAAAGGGCTGAAGATACTTTCTATAGAGACTCAGGAGAGTCTCTAAGTCCTCG